TTCATATTATTGCAGTACAGGTACGACCAATCCACGGTTTCATAGAAATCAAAAATTCTTTTCAAATTTCTGAACAAGAATTTCTCTCATCAGTTAAGTTACCCCATAGATCTATTAGTAATTCCCGAATTGTCCCATGGATTTCCCTATTTCAATTGTATGACGTATACGCGTTATCCAAATAAATGGTTACTCTACTTTATTTTATTATGGAATGATTATTATTCCATTCTTTTTCCTCCTTTTTTTGATCATAACCAAATCAAAACTTCTCGAATTACCAGAATCCATAGTAAAAAAAACAAAGTCCTTGGGTATTCAAATAGTAATAGTTTCGTTCATCAGTATACTACTAAATTTAAATTGGAATGAAATCTAATCTTATTCAATTCAAATATTTAATATCTCTCCTTGTCCAAAAGGGCACAATTTGAGTGGAAGGTCTACATTTTTTTTTTAGAATCAGTCTATTTTTATATTTTTATGATATTTCGTACTACTGTATGATTCCTTTTTTGGGGGATTTTCTTATTTTCCAAAAGGGAAAATGAGAAGAATTATAGAATGGATTGCTAATTATGCCTAGATCTCGGATAAATGGAAATTTTATTGATAAGACCTCTTCAATTGTAGCTAATATCTTATTACGAATAATTCCGACAACTTCAGGAGAAAAAAGGGCATTTACCTATTACAGAGATGGTGCGATTTGATTCTTTTTTTTTTTTTAGCCCTTAGTCTGATAGAAATAGACGCGATTCGGGATAGAAAGAAACAAATTTTTGAAAGAAACCCACGCTTAGTGAAGGTGAAGTTTAGAGATAGAACAATTCCTTCTGTCGTGTATCCTCGATTGATGCAGCCTCAGATGCTTTAATTATCGATTTTAGTATTGAGCGAAAGGTTACGCCTATACTATAGGTTCTAGTTTGCGGGTTAATCCTACTCCACTAGTACAAATAGGCAGCATAGGGGAAGAAGCGCTACTCCTAGGAATCAACAACACGAAAACTTTGTTATAAATTCCCCCTTTCCTTATCGATATCGGGACTAACAAGAATGGTTGGGACAACAAACATCCATCTCGTTCGTACTTTGGATACCCGTATAACCATCAAAGATCGTTGAAGTGACTAATTCCTGGAAATAGGAGGCGTTGAGGACAAAGAAATCGTTGGAGTTACCATTTCCATCTAGCACTAATATGATTGGTGTTAAGAAAAAACAAACCCTTTCGGGAAGGCTGGCTAGAGATTTCTTGTAAAAATACTAGTCCCTGTCAGTTCATAATGAGAATAGTGAAATTTTGATTACATAGATTATTTCCCACAGTACTTTATGCACAGGAGGGAGGAGCCGTATGAGATGAAAATCTCACATACGGTTCTGGAACGGAGATTCTTTGAATAGAGTGAACGACCGTAACGGATGTCGGCTCAATCCGAAGGAAATTATGCGGAAGCTTTACAGAATTATTATGAAGCTACGCGACTAGAAATTGATCCTTATGATCGAAGTTATATACTCTATAACATAGGCCTTATACACACAAGCAACGGAGAGCATACGAAGGCTTTGGAATATTATTTTCGGGCACTAGAACGAAACCCATTCTTACCACAAGCTTTTAATAATATGGCCGTGATCTGTCATTACGTGCGACTATCTCCACTATAGAACGAGGGAAAAACAGATAAAATCGGCTAGTAAATACTAGAAAAAAAAAATAGGCTTTCTACATATGCATCGTCCAAAGTAACGATTTTTATCAGCTGTAGCAAGGAAAGAGACTTCACGAGAACCAAAGAAGAAATAAGTACGCCTATATACTCTATGGATAAAGGATCGAATTGATATAGAAAGCGCCGTAAAGATCAATTAGCAAGCTATTGGGTCGATACAGTTAAGAACTGCTTACTTATGTCATGATATGAGATAAAAGTTCGGAATCAACTTATGTAATAGAGTCGATCCACTAAGATATTGAGCAGCGGTGTAGTATCAAATCCCAAAGATAGTAAGTTCTTTTTTCTTATGGAGGAAAGTCTTTTTCAACGATTCTATATGAATTTCATATATGAAATGAAATCGAGATAGTTACCTTTCAGAAAATTTGAACAATATAGGGGGATATCTATTCTTCATTCTTCTGAAGGTGTGGGAGAAAAGATAAAACTGATTATTGATTAAATGAAAATTAGAGTTTGAAACTTATGTAATTAACTTCTTCTGGTTAACCCAAGAAAAATAGGATAGATTTATTAGAAATCTAATTCAGTTACCATAGGGTAAATTAATAAGATGGGACACAAAAAGAATCGATTGATGAGCCGTATGAGGTAGGAAACTCTCAAGTACGGTTCTAAGGGAAGGAATTGACCCGCCTATTCCGACCGGGGAGAACAGGCCATTCTACAGGGTGATTCTGAAATTGCGGAGGCTTGGTCCGATCAAGCTGCTGAGTATTGGAAACAAGCTATAGCGCTTACTCCAGGTAATT